ATAATAACATAAAGGGAATCACGCTCTGTAGGATTTGAACCTACGACATCGGGTTTTGGAGACCCGCGTTCTACCGAACTGAACTAAGAGCGCTTTTTTATGACAGGAGATACGATTGTAAAGAAAAGGATTTTCTCATTTTTGTACCCCCAATGCGTCTTGTATACATTGGTATGCAAAAATGAAAGATTATGTCCAATTTTATTTAATTGATCTCACTCAGATCCCAGTCAATTAATCCCTTGTTACCGCCCATAGGAGAAGTAATAGGTAGGGATGACAGGATTTGAACCCGTGACATTTTGTACCCAAAACAAACGCGCTACCAAGCTGCGCTACATCCCTTTTCCAAAATTTTTGTACAGTGTCATTGTACAAAATCCATATCTTGTTTTCCACATCGTTATTTTTTCCTCGATTCATATACAAATTTCTTGTCATTTCTTCTTTTTGGTTTCATATAATAAAAGAATTATATACATCTGAAACCTAACGTATAAAAAAGATGACTATTTTGCTTAGGAAGAAGAGGGTCTCTTTTTCTTTTTTAGGGACAGGGGTAGGAAAATCTTATCTACTGTTCATTGTACATATCCATTTTTGTTAGGAATTCCGTACAAAAAAATACAAATGATCTTGAACTACAGCATCTGACCATATATGTATTACAATAAAGAAGGAGGATTTTCAATGCGAGATATAAAAACATATCTTTCCACAGCGCCTGTGCTAACTACTCTATGGTTTGGGTCTTTAGCGGGTCTATTGATAGAAATTAATCGTTTATTCCCAGATGCTTTGTCATTCCCTTTTTTCTAGTTATTAATATTATATTAATATTATTAATATAATATTAATATAATATGCGAAAAAAATGAAGAAAATTTGAGATACAATTCTACGTGACGTGACTAAAACTTAGTCCCCCCCTTTTTCAGTTCTTTAGGATAGGAAGGAAAGAGAAAGAAAAAGTATATTGAACCTCAGCAAAAATCCGGTGGATCTAAGATCCCATTTTGGAGAACAGAAATAGAAAGGGGGTCCAGTCTAAGGTAAAAAAAAAGCTCCACGAAATCATAGCATAAAAAAAAGATACTTAAATGAAATACTGGGATTAGGAGAGGAATAATTGATAGTTAGAAAAAAATTGTATTACTTACATTATTACTATATATATAATAATATTCTATTAATATTAATTAGAATTACAACAAAATATTTAGAAATGGAATTTATAATTAGTAACTTCTATTGATATTGATTTTTTTTCTTTTTTGTTCTTTTCGTCTTCTTAGGTTCGGGTCGAAAACAGAAGAGTTAAGTTGATCAAACAAAAATGCAAAGGGGGTTCATGGCTAAGGGTAAAGATATCCGAGTTAGAGTTATTTTGGAATGTACCAGTTGTGTCCAAAATGGTGTCAATAAAGAATCGCCAGGCATTTCTAGATATATTACTCAAAAGAATCGGCACAATACACCCAGTCGATTAGACTTGAGAAAATTTTGTCGATATTGTCACAAGCATACGATTCATGGGGAAATAAAGAAATAAATCGAACGTGTGTTTGATCTTTCAAAGGGGCAGGAAAAGGAAGAACTTAACATATCTTAACATAAACATATATATATATATATATAATATAATAATATACAAATAATATACAAATAAAAATATAGAATATACAAAAAAACCTATTTCGGTCGGATCTGAAATGAATAAAGAAATAGAATTTTAGAGATAAGGAATAAACCATGGATAAATCCAAGCAACCTTTTCGTAAATCCAAGCGATCTTTTCGTAGGCGTTTTCCCCCAATTGAATCGGGGGATCGAATTGATTATAGAAACATGAGTTTAATTAGTCGATTTATTAGTGAACAAGGAAAAATATTATCTAGACGGGTGAATAGATTGACCTTGAAACAACAACGATTAATTACTATTGCTATAAAACAAGCTCGTATTTTATCTTTGTTACCTTTTCTTAATAATGAAAAACAGTTTGAGAGAGCCGAGTCAATCCCTAGAACTACCGGTCCTAGAACCAGAAATAAATAGATATACTCTTCCATTGATTCAAAACTTCAATCGGAATTCAAGCTCAGATTGATGTTTTGTTCGAAAAGCCTCAAATCCAGATTTTATTGTTGTGTTATAAGAAACAACAAATAGGGAAAGAATAAATCTTTTTTTTTTTGAAAGATGTTCGTTCATTTCTACTACTTATCTTATCTTAATTTTTTTTATTCTATCTTCCCGGAGTACATTCTCCGGGGAATGCAATTCTGTTTCAATCATTCCTATATATGACTTTAGAATGTCTTTTATTTCATAATTTTATTGGAAATCGTGTAAAGACAATTCTTATTTGATATAGCTATTTGCGCAAGTATTTTACGATTAAGAAGTAATTGCTTCTTGTACAGAGTGTGTATTAATTTACTATAACTATAGAATACCCCTTTCTCACGAGCCGCTGCATTTATCCGAGCGATCCACAAACGACGAAAGTCCCTCTTTTGCCTGCCCCTATCTCGATGAGAGGAAACCAAAGCTCTCATTTTCTGTTGAGTAATGGTTCGAGTAAGTCTTGAATGCGCCCCTATAAAGGTTGATGCAAATAAACGCATTTTTGTTCGACGTCTCCGAGCTATATATCCTCGTCTAACTCTGGTCATTGAATCAAATTACACTTTAATGAATGAATAACTAATTGATTTCTCTTCTTTCAGTCATCCTTTTATTCCCCGGTTGATTAATAACAAAACGGATTATTCCGATATATAAAATATAAATTCCAATGGCTTTTGCTACTATGACCTTCCCAACCACGATTTTGAATCCTTTCAGGTAAAATACCTAGAAATAAGAAATTCTAACGATATTAAAAAAATAAAAGCAAAAAATAGTGGGTTCCGTCGTTTCTATGGTTATTTCATAAACGGCGAGGTCCTCTCTATACACCGGAGCCTCTTCTTTCATTTAATCAAATGTTATTGTAAACTTGTATAGTTCACTCTCTTTGGCTCTACCAATCAATTATACAGTAATAGATCTTTTCACAAAAAAAGTTATCCATACAGTGACGGCATTTAATTATGAAAGTTGGCTAGGTAGCTGACCTTGTTAGTCCGTTCTTTCAAGAAAGGGAACATAACCTTTTTGCTTCTTGTAGTACTATTTCCTCCGCTTAATGGATAACTATTTGCTACCAATGGGGAATTGCTTTTCATCTCAAATTGAGGTGATTGGATTTGCACCAATGGAAACCATAAATTTCATACACAAAAAATATAGGTATATGATAGATCCTCATTTTTAGATAGTAAAAATGGCTTTTTCCACTCTATCTATCCTATTGGTGATTGGTACTGGAAAAATGGTTTCGTTTGTTCGAACTCATGATCTAAACGAGTCGCACATACACCCTAGTACATGTTCCCCGACGCTGAGGACATCCTCGAAGTGCGGGGGATTTCGTGATTTTTCTTATTGGCTGTCTTGTGTTTCTAATAAGTTGTTTAATTGTCGGCATATCATACATATATATAATAAAATAGGTTGGTTTAGATCGATCTTAACCTGATGATTGATGATTATGAATTATTTCCATTCAATATCAAATCACGAAAAATTCGAATTCTGATTTGAAACGGAATCATGTATTTACACGAAATCTCCAGTATTTTCATTTTCGACCGCTACAAGATCAACAATACCATGAGCTTGGGCTTCTGTTGCTGACATAAAAACATCCCTTTCCATGTCTTCGGATATAACCCATAAAGGGTTGCCCGTTCTTTGTACATAAACCTTTGTGAGGGTTTCGCGAAGTTTCAGTAGTTCTTCCGCTTCCAGGATAAATTCCCCTGCTTGCGCCTCATAAAAAGAACTAGCAGGTTGGTGAATCATGACCCTGATAATATTGATATAACATCATGCATGAACGGTTCTTCTATCTTGCAGGATTGGGCTAAAGTAAGGGATAAAAAAACAAGAAGAAAAAAAAAACAAATAGAATGGAACAGCCGTACAGGCATCTTTTGTACATTGCATACGGCTCTGCAATGGCATTTCTTCCTCCCTTCTCTTCAATTTCTATTCTATCGAAGAAAAAAATGGAATCCATCCGATCCAGATCGTTGAATGATCCATTTACCACCCTTCCTTTCGTATTGTAGGAGTCAAAAAATACTATGATGGTTCTGTTGCTTTCTATATTTATCTCGTCTGTGATTTAGCAATCCCAAAGTTTCTTTTTTTTTTTCATTTTCGTACTCTTTCTTTCGTAACGTAAATATCATAAAGAGACTTCTGGTGTGGAAGAAAAATGGTTTGTGACGCTGAAATGTACTCCTGACACATAAGATCAAATCGGAATAACCTTTGTTTCATACTACTATCTCGATACAAAATCTCATGTTAGGAAAAACAATACTAGTTTGTTCATATCGAACTCGAAGTGCCATGCTATTATTACCTATTTTTCATATTATTCACATTCGATATGGCGAAGGCATAGTCTTCTTCTTTTTTTTTCAAATAAAAACTCATTGGCGCCAAGCGTGAGGGAATGCTAGACGTTTGGTAATTTCTCCTCCGACCAGAATGAAAGATCCCATTGAAGCGGCTAATCCCATGCAAATTGTATGCACATCGGGCGAAACAAATTGCATAGTATCATAAATGGCTATTCCTGGTATTACCCATCCGCCGGGGGAGTTTATAAACAAATAAAGATCCCTAGTATCATCTTCTATACTGAGATATACCATGAGACCAACAAGTTGATTTGAGATCTCACTATCAACTTCTTGGCCTAAAAAAAGTAATCTTTCTCGATAAAGTCGGTTGATTAGGACAAAATTGTATCCCTTTTGAACCGTACGCGCATCTTTGGATGCATACGGTTCAAAAAAATTGTGAAAAAAGAATCAATGTGTCGATTCCAATCCTATCTCTTTTTTTTGTAACAGATTTCCTTTTTTCTAATGAAAATA